TTGAAAATGTGAGGAAACATCGGGAAGGCAACAAGATTTTTTTGGTTTTAACTCTACGACATAGAAGGAATAGGAAAGGGGCATATGGAACTAATCTAAATTTAAAACGGATCAGTCGACCTGGTCTACGAATCTATTCTAACTATCAAAAAATTCCTAGAATTTTAGGCGGGATGGGGATTGTAATTCTTTCTACTTCTCGGGGTATAATGACAGACCGAGAGGCTCGACTGGAAAAAATCGGTGGAGAAATCTTGTGTTATATATGGTAATCCTTCGGACATCCAAACTGTATCAGAACTTCCTACTTGTGGAAAAAAAAAGAGAAAGAAAAGGTTTATAATATAATTCCTCCTGCATTACATTAGTTGATACTTCAAGAGGTTTTAGATGGAATGAAAGAGCAAAAATGGAGTCAAGAAGGTTGAATTGTTGAATCACTTACTAATGGTATCTTCCAAGTTCGTTTCGATAATGAAGATTGGGTTTTAGGTTATGCTTCAGGAAAGATCCGACGTAGTTTTGTTTTATACGTATACTACTAAGAGATGGAGTCAAAATGGAAGTAAGTCGTTATGATGCGACCAGAGAACGTCTAATTTATAGACTGCGCAACAAAGATTCGAATGATTAGGTAATTTTTTCAACTTCAACATTCCTTTCGTAGGGCTACAATTCACGATTTCAAAATTTAAAGAAACTTATTTTCTTCAAAAAATTATGTATATTCAAAATTAAGGAATGACAAATATGAAAATAAGGGCCTCCGCTCGTAAAATTTGTGAAAAATGTCGACTGATACGTCGACGGGGACGAATTATAGTAATTTGCCCCAACCCGAGACATAAGCAAAGACAAGGCTAGTCCTTCGAAACAGGGACGATCCGATGTATAAATAAAAATAAAGGATCTATTTTGACATGAAATGGATATATCCATAGACCCGTGACTTATATTTATGAGATGATAAAATATGGCAAAACCTTTACCAAGAATTGGTTCGCGCAGGAATGGACGTATTGGTTCACGTAAGAATGCACGTAAAATACCAAAAGGAGTTATTCATGTTCAAGCAAGTTTCAACAATACTATTGTGACCGTTACAGACGTACGGGGTCGGGTGATCTCTTGGTCCTCCGCTGGAACTTGTGGCTTCAGGGGCACAAGAAGAGGGACACCATTTGCTGCTCAAACCGCAGCAGGAAATGCTATTCGGACAGTAGTGGATCAAGGTATGCAACGAGCCGAAGTCATGATAAAAGGTCCTGGTCTAGGAAGAGATGCGGCATTAAGAGCTATTCGTAGAAGTGGTATACTATTGAGTTTCGTCCGGGATGTAACCCCTATGCCACATAATGGCTGTAGGCCCCCTAAAAAAAGACGCGTGTAAAAATAAACATTGAAGAGATTTCAAGAGAAATAAATAATTCAATGATTTGATCAAAAATAATATTATTATGGTTCGAGAGAAAGTAACAATATCTACTCGGACACTACAGTGGAAGTGTGTTGAATCAAGAGCCGACAGTAAGCGTCTTTTTTATGGACGCTTTATTCTGTCTCCACTTATGAAGGGTCAAGCCGACACAATAGGCATTGCGATGCGAAGGGCTTTACTTGGAGAAATAGAAGGAACATGTATCACACGTGCAAAATCTGAGAAAATACCACACGAATTTTCTACTATAGCAGGTATTCAAGAATCAGTACATGAAATTTTAATGAATTTAAAAGAAATTGTATTGAGAAGCAATTTGTATGGAACTCGTAACGCGTCTATTTGTGTCAAAGGTCCTGGATATGTAACTGCTCAAGACATCATCTTACCGCCTTCTGTGGAAATCGTTGATAATACACAGCATATAGCTAGCCTAACGGAACCAATTGAGTTGTGTATTGGATTACAAATCGAGAGGAATCGCGGCTATTGTATAAAACCGCCAAATAACTTTCAAAACGGAATTTATCCGATAGATGCTGTATTCATGCCTGTTCGAAATGCGACTCATAGTGTTCATTCTTATGGAAATGGGAATGAAAAGCAAGAGATACTTTTTCTCGAAATATGGACAAATGGGAGTTTAACTCCTAAAGAAGCACTTCATGAAGCCTCCCGGACTTTGATTGATTTATTTATTCCTTTTTTACAGGCAGAAGAAGAAAACTTACATTTCCATTTAGAAAAAAATCAACACAAGCTTACTTTACCCCTTTTTACTTTTCATAATAGATTGGCTAAACTAAGGAAGAAAAATCAAAAAGAAATAGCATTGAAATATATTTTTATTGACCAATTAGAGTTGACCCCTAAGATCTATAATTGTCTCAAAAAGTCCAATATACATACATTATCCGACCTTTTAAATAACAGTCAAGAAGACCTTATGAAAATTGAACATTTTTGCATAGAAGATGTAAAACATATATTGGGCCTTCTAGAAATAGAAAAGGATTTCGCAATTGATTTACCAAAGAATCAATTTAAAATCTTTAGCACAAT